TAAGCTAAACCCGTACTGACGAATAACCAACCCGCAATAAATAGGGAAGGTATAGTAATGCTATGAATGACCCAGTATCGAATACTGGTGATAATATCAGCAAAAGAACGTTCTCCCGTGCTTCCAGACATGCTGAGCTCCACATATTCTTGTACAGTCAAAAAGGGGAATCGATTCTGTAAAAGATGGGATCAGTAAATAGAAAACTACTGATATTGCATCTTTGTAGGATCGTCAATATTGTACCGAAGGTGTATTTAGAGTATACCGAATCAGTATAGCTATCCTTCCTCTGACACAGCAACGCGGTTTTGATCAGTATCAAAACGAAATCCTACATAATTCTTTTCTTCTTTTTGTGTTATTAAACTTCCTGTGTTTGGTAATATAAAGTTTTCATTACTGGCTTCATAATAGAAAGGTATCATCTTAGTAAAGTACGAATCAAGGGGTTCTAAAAATTCATGAAAGATTTTTATCCTATTCATATAATAAATGCAAAGTCTATAAAAAATCTTGCCTTTTTTTTCATATTGTTAAAAGTTTTTTGCTCTAACTTTCATTTCAAATAATTGGTGGATCGTACAATATACTATAATGTATAATGCAATAGTATATAGACATTGATGAAGAGAACAAACAAGACAATAGTTGGAAAAATCCATATTTGTAATGCAACCTTTGTCATATTAGATCCGAACAAAGCAAAGGTTCCTTTTTGACCGAACCAGAATACAATGACGGAACTGCATAATATGGTATGGAAAGAAAGAATGTAGAACCTAAAAGGATAATGGAAATTGCTAACCCTCAAATTGAGTTGGATCTAAAACAAAATAAAATAAAGTAAAAGTTTTATTTCTTCAATAGATCGTGGGATACTTTTTTATCTTTTCATTCGAGATATTTTATTGGGCAATTACCTACTAATGAATTAAAATATAAAAATATATAAGTAAAAGAGTTTCAAGCATTAATGCACAAGTTGCGCGATGAATCGACGATTCATAATCACAGGATTAATCGATGTTACAGCCAATTAATTAATCCTTTTTCTACCTATGTCTATATTACTCTATTTTTGTTAGTCTCGTTTAAAATGACTAATAAATCAAGAACTTTCAATTGGAATTAATCCTGTCAATTGGTATTTTTTTATTATATCTCGCAAAAATAGAAGCTTAGGTAAATGTTTTATCAGCATATGTAGCAAAAGAACGTATCTTATTTAGCTCTTTCATGCCTACTATAACTAGTTATTTCGGTTTTCTACTGGCTGCTTCAACTATAACCCCAGCGCTTTTGATTGGTTTGAACAAGATACGACTTATTTGAAGTTAATTGAACGAGCAATTCATAAAAATGAATATTTCTCTGAGATTTCAAGTATTTTAAGGTTCTTTTCGACGTCAATTGTCAATTTTTTGTTATTGAGATTCACAGACGATTCGGATTAATATTTAGGAATCAAATTTACCTCTCTTTTTCTCTCAAAGAAATCAAAATGATTGAAGTTCTTCTATTTGGAATCGTGTTAGGTCTAATTCCTATTACTTTGGCAGGATTATTCGTAACTGCGTATTTACAATACAGACGCGGTGATCAGCTGGAGTTTTGATTGATTGAGTAACATTTCTTTTTTGATTTTGATTGACCTCCTCTCTACAGGAGGTCAAATTTGAATTGTAATTCAACTTCTTTAGTTAGTTTATTGTTATTCAATATAACAAAGAATACAACCGCGCTCTGTAGGATTTGAACCTACGACATCGGGTTTTGGAGACCCACGTTCTACCGAACTGAACTAAGAGCGCTTTCTTATGACAGAAGATATAACTGTAAGGAAAAGAATTCCTTTTGTACCTTTGATTCAAAAAATACATCTTGCATGCATATAGTATGATAAAATGATAAATTATGCCCAATTCTAATCGATCTCAAATAATCCCTCGTTACTCCCCACGGGAGGAGTAATAGGTAGGGATGACAGGATTTGAACCCGTGACATTTTGTACCCAAAACAAACGCGCTACCAAGCTGCGCTACATCCCTTTTTTTTTTTCAATTGTCGTACAGTGTCATTGTACAAAAGCCCTGTCTTGTTTTCCACATCGTGATTTTCTCCTTTATCTATATAAAATCAAATTTATTGCCATTTCTTCTTTTTGGTTTCATATACATATAATAAACTATATACATTTGAAATGAAACCTAAGATAAAAAAAAAGAATGGCTATTTTTCGGTTCAGGGTATTTTTTTTCTGTTTTAGGGTAGGGGCAGGCAGGGGCAAGAAAATCCCACTACTGACTCATTGTACATAGACTTTTTAGTTATAAATGTTGCATAAAAATACAAGTGATCCTTAATTTAGTTCCAGCATCTGATCATACATGTATTACAATAAAGAAGGAGGATTTTCAATGCGAGATATAAAAACATATCTCTCTGTGGCACCTGTGCTAAGTACTCTATGGTTTGGGTCTTTAGCAGGTTTATTGATAGAAATTAATCGTTTATTCCCGGATGCCTTGTCATTTCCTTTTTTTTAATTCTAGTTATTAATATGGGAAGAAATGCAGAAAATTAGAGATAACAAAAATTCTATGTGACTAATTTTCCCCACCCCCTTTTTTAGTTGTTTAGGATAGGAAGAAAAGAGAAAGAATAAAAGGGGGTATTTAACCCCAGCGTGGGATGGGTGGGTCTAATATCGAATTTGATTGGTAGAATAGAGATGTGGGTCTAAGACAGGCTTCACAAATATAAAATAGGTAAATGAAATACTGTGATTAGACTAAGAACAATTGCTAGTTAGAAAAAGTGGTATTAGTTAATTATTACATTATAATGAATGTTTTCAAAAGCAAATTTGAGTAACTTCTATTGATTTTTCGATTTTATGTTCCTTTCTTCTTCTTCGGTTCGGGTCAAAAATAGAAGAGTTGAGTCGATCCAAAGCAAAGGAGGTCCATGGCCAAAGGTAAAGATGTCAGAGTCAGAGTTATTTTGGAATGTACCGGTTGTGTCCGAAATGGTGTCACTAAAGAATTTCCGGGCATTTCTAGATATATTACTCAAAAGAATCGACACAATACACCCAGTCGATTAGAATTAAAAAAATTTTGTCGCTATTGTAAAAAACATACAATTCATGGGGAAGTAAAGAAATAGATCGAACAGAGCGTGTGGGCGATCCCTCCAATCCAAGGAGCAAGAGGCGGTTAATAACATATTATATATATTAATAAATTTATTATATATATTAATAACATATACATATATAAAAAACATATATAAATATAGAAATAAAACCCTATCCTATTTCGGTCGGATCTTAAATGCATGAAGAAATAAGATTTTAGAGATAAGGAATAAACCATGGATAAATCCAAGCAACCTTTTTATAAACCCAAGCGATCTTTTCGTAGGCGTTTGCCCCCAATTGGGTCGGGGGATCGAATTGATTATAGAAACATGAGTTTAATTAGTCGATTTATTAGTGAACAAGGAAAGATATTATCTAGACGAGTGAATAGATTAACCTTAAAACAACAACGATTAATTACTATTGCTATAAAACAAGCTCGTATTTTATCTTTGTTACCTTTTCTTAATAATGAGAGACAATTTGAAAGAACCGAGTCGATCTCTAGAGCTACTGGTCCTAGAACCAGAAAAAAATAGGCATACTATACTCTTCAATTGGTTCAAAGCTTCAATCTGAACTCAACATTGAAGTTTTTGAAAAAAAAAAAAATAGAATCCGTATTTCATTATTGTGTTGTAATTAAAAAATGGGGAAGAACAAATCCTTTTTTTTTATTGAAATGAAACATGCTCGTTCATTCATACTACTTATCTTAATTTATTTTTATTCTATCTTCCCGGAGTTTATTCTCCGGGGAATTTTGTTTCAACCATTCTTGTATATAATTTTAAAATCTCTTTTATTTGATAATTTTTTTGGAAATGATGCAAAGACAATTCTTATTTAATATAGCTATTTGCGCGGGTATTTTACGATTAAGAAGCAATTGCCTCTTGTACAGATTATGTATCAATCTACTATAACTATAGGAAACCTCGTTCTCGCGAGTTACTGCATTTATCCGAGTGATCCACAAACGACGAAAATCTCTCTTTTGCCTACCTCTATCCCTATAAGCGGAAACCAAAGCTCTCATTTTCTGTTGAGTAATAGTTCGAGTAAGTCTTGAATGAGCCCCTCGAAAGCTTGATGCAAATAAACGAATTTTTGTTCGGCGTCTCCGAGCTGTATATCCTCGTCTAACTCTGGTCATTTAATCAAATTAAACTTTGATGAATAACTAATTGATTTCTGTTCATTCAGTCATTCTTTTTCCCCGGTTCAATTAATAACAAAACGGATTATTCCGATATATAAAATATAAATTCCAATGGCTTTTGCTACTATAACCTTCCCAACCACAATTTTCTTATTTTATTTCTTTCAGTCAGGTATTTAGCTTGTGGAAATAAGAATTTCGACCAATCCAAAAATAATTTATAAATTATTTAAAATAAAAAAAAAATAGTGGATTCCTTCGTTTCTATGGTTACTTCTTAAACGGTGAGGTCCTTTCTATACACCGGAGCTCTTTCTCCCATTCCATTTAATCAATGTTTTTGGTAACTTGTACAGTTCGCACTTTTGGCTCTACCCATGAATTATACAGTAATAGGTCTTTTCACAATGAGAGCTATCCATACAGTGACGGCATTTAATTATGAAAGTTGGCTAGGTAGCTGACCCTGTTAGTCCGTTATTTCAAGAATAGGAGCATAATTCTTTTGCTTCTTAAATATTTCTTCCCCGCTTAATGGATAACCTTTTGCTACCAATGGAGAATTTATTTTCATCTCAAATCGAGGTGATTGGATTTGCACCAACAGAAACCATAAAATTCATACACAATCAATAGAGGTATATGATACATCTTTCTTTTTCGTTTTATTTAGATAGTAAACACTATTCTTCCATTTTTTCCATTCTATCTATTCATTGGTACTAGTCATTGATACTGGAACAATTGTATCATTTGTTCGAGCTCATGATCTAAACGAGTCGCACATACACCCTAGTACATGTTCCTCGACGCTGAGGGCACCCTCGAAGAGCGGGAGATTTCGTGACATTTCCGATTGGCTGTCTTGCGTTTCTAATAAGTTGTTTAATAGTTGGCATATTGAATCGTATATATATGATGGGATTTTAATAGGCTGGTTTAGATCGATCTTAACCTGATAATTATGAATTTTTCCCTTCAATTGAATTAATATTTTACTTGGGTAAAATAAAAATATTTAATATCAAATCATGGAAAATTTAAATTACGGTTTGAAATGGAATCATGTATTTACACAGGATCCCCAGCATTTTCGACCGCTACAAGATCAATAATGCCATAAGCTTGGGCTTCTGTTGCTGACATAAAAACATCCCTTTCCATGTCTTCGGATACAACCCATAAGGGGTTGCCCGTTCTTTGTACATAAACCCTTGTGAGGGTTTCGCGAAGTTTCAGTAGTTCTTCTGCTTCCAGGATGAATTCCCCTGCCTGTGCCTCATAAAAAGAACTAGCAGGTTGGTGAATCATAACCCTGATTATATAACATCCATTATGAGCGGCTCCTCTATCTCAGACGATTGGTCGAAGGGAAGGAATAAAAATAACAATAAGAAAAAGATAGAATTGAACAACCGTACAGGCATCTTTTGTACATTGCATACGGCTCCGCAATGGAATTGACCTTTCCCTTCCGTCCGCCAAACCAAAGAAAGGGGCAAAGGTACTAGAAACAAATGGAGTCCATCCGATCCAGATCGTTGAATGATCCATTTACCACCCTTCCTTTCGTAGAAGTCAAAAATACTATGATGGTTCTGTTGCTTTATATATTTCTTATTTATCTCGTCTTTAATTTAGCAATCCCAAGGTTTTTTCTGACCCGATCAGAAAAAAGATCTTTTTTTTTTCTTTTTTATAACATTAATATCAGAAAGGCACTTCTGGTGTGTAAGAAAAATGGTTTGTGACGCTGAAACAGACCTCCAAAATCAAATCGGAAATAACCTTTGTTTCATACTACTATTTCGATACATAATTTCATGTTATGAAAAAACAAAAAAGGTTTGTTCATATCGAACTTAAAATGCCATGCTATTATTACTTATTATTCATGTTCCATATGGCGAAGGCATAGTCTTTTTTTTTTCAAATAAAAAACTCATTGGCGCCAAGCGTGAGGGAATGCTAGACGTTTGGTAATTTCTCCTCCGACCAGAATGAAAGATCCCATTGAAGCGGCTAATCCCATGCATATTGTATGTACATCAGGTGGCACAAATTGCATAGTATCATAAATAGCTATTCCTGGTATTACCCATCCACCGGGGGAGTTTATAAACAAATAAAGATCCTTAGTATCGTCCTCTATACTAAGATATACCATAAGACCAACAAGTTGATTCGAGATCTCGCTATCAACCTCTTGGCCTAAAAAAAGTAATCTTTCTCGATAAAGTCGGTTGATTAGGACAAAATTGTATCCTTTAGTAACCGTACATGCACCTTTGGATGCATACGGTTCAAAAAAGCGAAAAAAAAATCAATGTATCGATTCCAGTCCTATTTCCTTTTTTTAACAGGGTTTTTTGTTTTTCTCTAATGAAAATGAAGGGACTTTTTCTTATATTATTCTATTTTTCAAGAAACTTCATAAGTTTTTGCTTCCTTCCCTAGAAGGCCCTATCCATAATAAAAAAAAAGAATTCAAAAAACTTATTGAACTAACCTCTCATTGATGTATTGTTTCATCGAGATTCAAATCACGATGCCATTTTCTTGTTCCTAAATGGGCCCATTTAATTCTTTTAGGTTCATGTTCTACTCCGGGTAAATATCTATCCGAATTATATTTGCACATATAGGGCAAATTATGTCAGTGCCACTTTTTTTGCTACGATTTTTTCAATTCTTTTCATGCCTTCCACCAAACTATTTGATATTTTTATTATACTATTCCATTGATCGGTAGTTTGAGATAACCCCTAAGGTATAAAAATCCTTTATGATACAAGTGGTAATGGTACCTAAATTACCAATTTGGTATTTTATGAACGGAGCCTTAATATTTCATTTTATTGGTACAAGCCAACCATAAATTCTTCTAATTTAGATTATTGATCTCTAAAAAAAATTGGATTTAATTGTACTTCGCGCTCCGAGTTTTTGAAGGTTCAATCTTTCTTGGGCGAAACAGAGGATATCTCGACCGGGAGAGAGAACGGGTAAATCCCATATGACCCAATATGTCTGACAAGTCGCACTATACGTCAACCCAAACTGCATCTTCCTCTCCAGGACTCCGAAAAGGTACTTTTGGAACACCAATGGGCATTAAAAAAAAAAATAAATTAAAGTACTATATTTTACTTTGATGTGGAAACGTAACAATGAATTTATTGTCCTCATAATTTATATTTCTGTTTCTCCTATTTTATACATAGATTGGAGGGCTCGTACAGAAATACGGAATGAATAAAGAAAAATTCTTACGAGGGGATCGTTAGAATAATCAACAAGTGTTTATGCATTCGTTTTCAAAAAATGAAATCAATTCCCCATTGCGTATTGTTACTTATCGGGTATAGAATAGATCTGCTTCTCTTTGTTCCTACGAACAGAAATTTTCCACTATTTCCAATGTAACGGAATAAATATTAACCCTTGCTCATAGATAATCTACTGAAAAGGTTAGGTACATAGTATATATATATTTGTTTTTTAGTCCAATGCGATAAAGTTACATAGTGTCTATTTATCTTTGATAAAGGGGTATTTCCATGGGTTTGCCTTGGTATCGTGTTCATACCGTTGTATTGAATGATCCCGGTCGGTTGCTTTCTGTCCACATAATGCATACAGCTTTAGTTTCTGGTTGGGCCGGCTCAATGGCTCTATACGAATTAGCGGTTTTTGATCCCTCTGACCCCGTTCTTGATCCAATGTGGAGACAGGGTATGTTCGTTATACCCTTCATGACTCGTTTAGGAATAACCAATTCATGGGGCGGTTGGAGTATTACAGGGGGAATTATAACGAATCCGGGTATTTGGAGTTACGAAGGTGTGGCAGGTGCACATATTGTGTTTTCCGGCTTGTGCTTCTTGGCAGCTATCTGGCATTGGGTGTATTGGGACCTAGAAATATTCTGTGATGAGCGTACGGGAAAACCCTCTTTGGATTTGCCCAAGATTTTTGGAATTCATTTATTTCTTTCAGGAGTAGCTTGTTTTGGTTTTGGTGCATTTCATGTAACAGGCTTGTATGGTCCTGGAATATGGGTGTCCGATCCTTATGGACTAACTGGAAAAGTGCAACCTGTAAATCCAGCGTGGGGCGCGGAAGGTTTTGATCCTTTTGTTCCAGGAGGCATAGCTTCTCATCATATTGCAGCGGGGACATTAGGCATATTAGCAGGTCTATTCCATCTTAGTGTCCGTCCGCCTCAACGTCTATACAAAGGATTACGTATGGGAAATATTGAAACTGTACTTTCCAGTAGTATCGCTGCTGTGTTTTTTGCAGCTTTCGTTGTTGCTGGAACTATGTGGTATGGTTCAGCAACTACCCCGATTGAATTATTTGGCCCCACTCGTTATCAGTGGGATCAGGGATATTTTCAGCAAGAAATATATCGAAGAGTTGGTGCTGGACTAGCGGAAAATCTGAGTTTATCAGAAGCTTGGTCGAAAATTCCCGAAAAATTAGCTTTTTATGATTACATTGGTAATAATCCGGCAAAGGGAGGATTATTCAGAGCGGGCTCGATGGACAATGGGGATGGAATAGCTGTTGGATGGTTAGGACACCCTATCTTTAGAGATAAAGAAGGACACGAGCTTTTTGTGCGTCGTATGCCTACTTTTTTTGAAACATTTCCAGTAGTTTTGGTAGATGGAGATGGAATTGTAAGAGCCGATGTTCCTTTTAGAAGGGCAGAATCGAAGTATAGTGTCGAACAAGTAGGTGTAACTGTTGAATTCTATGGTGGCGAACTTAATGGAGTTAGTTACAGTGATCCAGCTACTGTGAAAAAATATGCTAGACGCGCCCAATTGGGGGAAATTTTTGAATTGGATCGGGCTACTTTGAAATCGGACGGTGTTTTTCGTAGCAGTCCAAGGGGTTGGTTCACTTTCGGGCATGCTTCATTTGCTTTGCTTTTCTTTTTCGGACACATTTGGCATGGTGCTAGAACCTTGTTCCGGGATGTTTTTGCTGGTATTGATCCAGATTTGGATGCTCAAGTGGAATTTGGAACATTCCAAAAAATTGGAGATCCAACCACAAGGAGACAGGCAGTCTGATACAACATTGCTCTGGTATTTTTCGCCTACATTTGAATTTGATTTTTTTTTACATGGGATAGGTGACGGAGAAATCGTGACTTGAATCACTGCTTTTTCTTTAACTCTTTCCCTTTCTTTATCTGATTGATAAATGATCCAAAATGAATAGATTTGGAAGCTATAATTGTAAACCACGATCGAATCTATGGAAGCATTGGTTTATACATTCCTGTTAGTCTCTACTCTAGGGATAATTTTTTTCGCTATCTTTTTTCGAGATCCTCCTAAGGTTCCGACTAAAAAAATGAAATGATTTTTCATTATCTCAATTGAAGTAATGAACCTCCCAATATGCCATATTGGGAGGTTCATTACTTCGACTAGTCCCCGTGTTCCTCGAATGGGTCTCTTAGCTGTTGAGAGGGTTGCCCAAAAGCGGTATATAAGGCGTACCCAGTAAAGCTTACAAGTAAACCAGATATGGAGATGGCGACTAAGGTTGCTGTTTCCATTATTCGATTTCAAGATCGCGATGGGTCTACAATAAGATAGTTTATTTACAACTACAACGGAATGGTATACAAAGTCAACAGATATTAACCGACGAAATAGTATTTATGGCTACACAAACTGTTGAGGGTAGTTCTAGATCTGGGCCAAGACGAACTCTTGTAGGGGATTTATTGAAACCGTTGAATTCGGAATATGGTAAAGTAGCTCCGGGCTGGGGTACTACTCCTCTTATGGGAGTCGCAATGGCTCTATTTGCGGTATTCTTATCTATAATTTTGGAGATTTATAATTCTTCCGTTCTATTGGATGGAATTTCAGTGAGTTAGGTTCATAAGAGCAATAAAGTACTAGTAAAAAAAAAAACAACTTAGGACTCGGATTTCTAGCCCATTTTGGTAGTTCGATCGCGAAATTCCTTTGTTTCGGTATTTCCGGAATATGAGTGTGTGACTTGTTATAATTGATCCTATTGATATACAGAAAATGGATCTGTCATCTCGATAGAGATGATTCTACCTCGTCGGATATTTATATTTATTCTAGTTTCCGGAGCACGAAATAGATCGAATAGATCAAGAAAAGAAATTTTTGGACTATGATTCATACCTATTTTTCAAACCTCGTAACCGGACTCAAAAAAAAAATTTAAAAAGGTATTTTCTAAATCAAAAATTTTTCTTTTTTCAGAACACGGAAGTACAACTATTTCTCTGGATTTTGTTGAGTCACTACATCTATTCATTAAATAAGTGATGATCAAATGGTTCTTACTCGGAGAACCTTTGAGTTTTGTTTGGGGACTTATTGATGAATCATCGTGGTTCTAGTATGAATCTGAGGTTTCAATTGATTCATAGGGTCTCAACAAGAGAATTCCTATCAAAAGTAAAACAATAGTCAATTTTTATTACGCAAAAAAACTCAAATAAAATACTAAATAGGGGAAGAGAAGATTCAAGAGGCCTGTAATAATCAATATAAAAAAGTAAAGATGGATGAGCTAACTTGATATTTTTTAGCATTATCATCACAAAGAACAGATTTCAGATTTTGATTTCTTTTGATCTTCGGGTGAGTCAAGTGGCTAAAAAGTTAAAAAATTTATCCGTTGAAACAGTATTTGTATGTTTTTGCTTGAGCCGTACGAGATGAAATTCTCATATACGGTTCTCGGGGGGGTTACCTTGATTTACCTATCTCAATAAAGTATATGACTGGTTCGAAGAGCGTCTCGAGATTCAGGCGATTGCAGATGATATAACTAGTAAATATGTTCCTCCTCACGTCAACATATTTTATTGCTTAGGGGGGATCACACTGACTTGTTTTTTAGTACAAGTAGCTACGGGTTTTGCTATGACTTTTTACTATCGACCAACTGTTACGGAGGCCTTTTCCTCTGTTCAATACATAATGACTGAGGCCAACTTTGGCTGGTTAATCCGATCAGTTCATCGATGGTCAGCAAGTATGATGGTTCTAATGATGATTTTGCACGTATTTCGTGTGTATCTCACAGGCGGATTTAAAAAACCTCGCGAACTAACTTGGGTTACGGGTGTAGTTCTCGCTGTATTGACTGCATCTTTTGGTGTAACTGGTTATTCCTTACCTTGGGACCAAATTGGTTATTGGGCAGTAAAAATTGTGACAGGCGTACCGGAAGCTATTCCTGTAATAGGATCGCCTTTGGTAGAGTTATTACGCGGAAGTGCTAGTGTGGGTCAATCCACTTTGACTCGTTTTTATAGTTTACACACTTTTGTATTACCTCTTCTTACTGCTGTATTTATGTTAATGCACTTCTCAATGATACGTAAGCAAGGCATTTCAGGTCCTTTATAAACTAAGGAAGACAGATCGTAGATATTTGTAATCGATCCTATATTATTTCGGAAAGGAACAACAGTATCTCATTGCTACAAATATGGATTATTGAAAAAAAATAAGACATGTTATTTGGATATTTCTCTTCAACTCCGAAGTATTCTTTATTTGATACTTTGAAATGAATAGTTGAAGTGGATCCTCCGAAGAGAAGATGGATTATGGGAGTGTGTGACTTGAACTATTGATTGGGCCATGCGGATATATGATTTTATCCGCCACATTGGAATTCACAATCAAATGTGTCTCCGCATCCAATCACCGCGCGAGTTCCCCTACGGAGCGGAAGATAGGCCGGTTCGCTTGAGGAGAATCTTTTCCATGATCATACCCGAATCCATGCCATGCATGGGCGGGCTCCGTAAGATCCCGTAAAATAGATGATGTGGCATAATCTGGATTATGTTCTATCTATTCTACTTACTTATTTATAGTTTATAGTATGGAAATGCATCCATTTCCTTTGCATCCATCCAGATCCATGATACTATCGGAGTGAAATAGGGGATCTAAGGAAGAACAGAGGTTAAACTGTATTAGTAACAAGTAAATTCTTTGTATTTATAAGAAGACTCGCGATATTGTGAGAATAAATACCAATCACAAGATATGAGATAATCCAAAAAGCACTTGATCATGATCAAATTTTAAGCCTACTTGGATATTAAGCATTCACCTGTAAGAACTTAATTCTTGCCAATGAATAGTTGCAACTCCGGAAAATGGAGTTCGCTAAATATTTTCTTACATGGAGTCACTATATATGTGTAGATATTGATGAAATATAGATTTGATATAGATCTACTTCTGTCATTCCTTTGATTCTTGCTCGAGCCGGATGATGAAAAATTCTCATGTCCGGTTCCTTCGGGGGGTGGAAACATAAGAATTCACCTATCCCAATAACAAAGAAACCTGACTTGAATGATCCTGTATTAAGAGCTAAATTGGCTAAAGGGATGGGACATAATTATTACGGAGAACCCGCATGGCCCAATGATCTTTTATATATTTTTCCAGTGGTTATTTTGGGTACTATAGCGTGTAACGTAGGTTTAGCGGTCCTAGAACCCTCAATGATTGGTGAACCGGCAGATCCATTTGCAACTCCTTTGGAAATATTACCCGAATGGTACTTCTTTCCCGTATTTCAAATACTTCGCACAGTACCCAATAAGTTGCTGGGTGTCCTTTTAATGGTTTCAGTACCAGCGGGATTATTAACAGTACCCTTTTTGGAGAATGTCAATAAATTCCAAAATCCATTTCGTCGTCCAGTAGCTACAACAGTCTTTTTGATCGGTACCGCAGTAGCTCTTTGGTTAGGTATTGGAGCAACATTACCTATTGATAAATCCCTTACTTTAAGCCTTTTTTAAATTGATTCAACCGCGAAATACTACGCGTAGGTATCTAGGGAATAGTCGATTCAAACTGAATCCTCCCTAGATACATTATTTTAAATCTATCTCAATACGGATTGTGCTTAAGATTAAAAAATTGCTTCTCTTTTTTTATTTTTATATTTTTATATAATAAATAAATATAAATTATAAATAAAATATAAATTATATATAAATATAAATTATAAATAAACTTTTTTTATAAAATAGAGAAAGAAGTAATTGTGATAGATTTAAAATGAAAACTTAGTCTTAGGTAAATTAATTGTGAAATGTTTCTGTAGAATGTCCACTATCTGTTTTACATCTTCTATCCGAAAATATTCAATTTTCATAAGATCTTCTTGACTGTTACTCAAAAGATCCAATAATGTATGTATATTGGATCTTTTGAGACAATTATAGGTCCTGGAAGGCAATTCTGATTGGTCAATAAAAATACATTTCAATGCAATTTCTTTTTTGTTTTTCTTTAGATTAGCTAATCTATCATGAAAGGTAAAAAGGGGTAAAGTCAATCTTTTTTTATTTTCTTCGAAATTAATGTCCCTTTCCTCTGCATGTAGAAAAGGAATAAATAAATCAATCAAATTGCGAGAAGCTTCGTGGAGTGCTTCTTTAGGAGTTAAACTTCCATTTGTCCATATTTCTAGAAAAAGGATCTCTTGTTTTTCATTTCCATTCCCATAAGAATAAATACTATGATTTGCATTTCGAACAGGCATGGATACAGCATCCATAGGGTAGCTTCTATCTTGAGAGTTATTTGTGGGTCTCGTACGATATCCGCGATCTCTTTGGATTTGTAATCCAATACACAAATCAAGAGGCTCTGTCAGGGTAGCTATATGCTGTGTAGTGTCAATTATTTCTACAGAGGGCGGTAGGATAATATCTTGAGCTGTTATGTATCTGGGACCTTTGACGCAAATGGATGCGTCTCGAGTGCCATATAAATTACTTCTCAATACAATTTCTTTCAAATTCATTAAAATTTCATGTACTGATTCTTCAATACCCACTATCGTAGAATATTCATGTGGTACTTTTTCAGATTTTGCACGTGTTATACATGTTCCTTCTATTTCTTCAAGTAAAATCCGTCGCATAGCAATACCTATGGTATCGGCTTGACCTTTCATAAGCGGGGACAGAACGAAACGCCCATAATAAAGACGCTTACTGTCTATTCTTGATTCAACACACTTCCACTGTAGTGTTCGAGTGGATCCTGCTATTTCCTCTCGAACCATAATAATATATTATTGTTATTTGATTAGATTATTGAATCATTTATTTCTCTTGAAATCCGTTCAATTCTTATTTCTATACACGTCTTTTTTTAGGGGGTCTACATCCATTATGTGGCATAGGAGTTACATCGCGTACGAAACTTAATAATATACCACTTCGACGAATAGCTCGTAATGCTGCGTCTCGCCCGGGGCCAGGACCTTTTATCATGACTTCTGCACGTTGCATACCTTGATCAACCACTGTACGAATAGCATTTGCCGCGGCGGCTTGAGCAGCAAAAGGTGTTCCCCTTTTTGCGCCTTTGAATCCAGAAGTACCTGCGGAGGACCAAGAAACCACTCGCCCTCGTACATCTGTAACAGTTACAATGGTATTGTTGAAACTCGCTTGAACATGAATAATTCCTTTTGGTATTCTACGTCCACTCTTACGCGAACCAATACGCCCATTTCTACGTGAACTAATTCTTGGTATAGGTTTTGTCATATCATCTCATAAATATGAGTCAGAAATATACGGAGATATCCATTTCATGTTAAAACAGATTCTTTATTTTTACATTGATCCTTCCTTTAGAAAGCTCAAAAGATTATCCTTGTCTCTGTTTATGTCTTGGATTAGAACAGATCACTATAATTCGTCCGCGCCTACGGATCAGTCGACATTTTTCACAAATTTTACGAACAGAAGCCCTTATTTTCATATTTACGATTCCTTACCTTAATTCTGAATCTATTCTTTGAAATAAAAAAAGTTTCCTTCATTTTTGAACCTTGAATTCGTAGCAAACTACCCTCGCGAATGAAAATTTTAAAATCCCCTAATCGTTCAAATCTTCGTTGCGAAGTTTATAAATAATACGTTCCTTGCTGGTTGAATCATAACTACTTACTTCGATTTTGACTCTATCTCCTGGTAGTATCCGGATAAAACCGCGTTGGATCCCCCTCGAAACATAACCCGGAATTAGATTTTCATTGTCTAAAGGGACACGGAACATACCATGAGAAGTGATTCAGTAATTAAACCCTCATGAATCCATTTTTGTTCTTTTATTCCGGGTAATCCTCCCTTGAAGTATCAATTAATGGGGGAGCAGTCATATAACTCACTTTTCCTCTCTTTTTCTTTTCATTCTTTTCACAACCGAGAAGTTGGAGATCAAATTAATTAGGATGCCGCAGGAAAAGGATCACCATATATAACACAAAATTTCTCCCCCAACTCCCTCTAAGCGAGCTTCTCGATCTGTCATTATACCTCGAGAAGTAGAAAGAATAGCAACCCCCATTCCGCCTAAAATCCTAGGAATTCGTTGGTAGTTGGAATAGATTCGTAGACCAGGTCGGCTGATACGCTTTAAAATAGTTTTATATATTCTTTCCCTAGTTCTTTTATGTCGCAGGGTTGAAACCAAGAAATTTTTCTTACTTTCTCGATGTTTTCTAACGTTTTCAATAAAACCTTCCCGCAGAAGTATTTTAACAATGTTTTCGGTAACATTAGTAGATGCTATTCGAACCGTTCCTTTTTTTTTCATGTCAGCGTTTCTTATAGAAGTTATTATTTCGGCAATAGTGTCCCTACTCATGATGAACTATAATTATAGTTACCTCCAAATTTTAATATAATCAACGTGTTTATTTCTTTTTTTTATGAATTCATAAAAAAAAGTATATGCTTGAGACACAATCTACTAATTTATCTATTTCAGATATTCTACTATATAATAATTCTATCTATTAATATTTATAATACTTCAGGGGCTAATGAGACAATTTTAGTGAAATTGAATTCTCTCAATTCCCTGGCGATTGCACCAAAAACTCGAGTCCCTTTTGGATTTCCTTCTTGATCAATGACAACTGCTGCATTGTCATCATATCGTATTCTCATACCGTTTTCACGCTTGAGTTCTTTACACGTACGTACAATTACAGCTCTAATCACTTCTGATTTTCCGAGCGGCATATTGGGCACTGCTTCCTTGATTACAGCAACAATAACGTCACCAATATGAGCATATCGGCGATTACTAGTTCCTAAAATTCGAATACACATCAATTCTCGAGCCCCGCTATTATCCGCTACATTTAAAAGGGTCTGAGGTTGAATCATATCATTTTTTATCTGCTCTTTCAATGCAAAGGATGAAGAAAGAAAAGAAATATTCTCTGTCCAGAAAAAAAATAAACCCGCAATTGTATTTTTTCATTCATTCCTAATGCTCTTTTCTTTTGTTCTACATCTCTATCCCGCAATAATAAATTGAGTTCGTATAGGCATTTTGCACGCAGCTATTGAAATGGCTGCTCTGGCCACAGTTTCAGATACTCCGCCCATTTCATAAAGTATTCGACCCGGTTTAACAACAGATACCCAATATTCGGGAGACCCTTTCCCCGAACCCATACGTGTTTCTGTAGGTCTTACTGTAACAGGTTTGTCGGGAAATATACGTACCCATATTTTTCCACCACGACGTGCATATCGGGTCATTGCTCTTCGCCCCGCTTCTATTTGTCTAGCTGTGATCCAAGCGGGTTCAAGTGCCTGAAGAGCGTATCTTCCAAAACAAATATGATTGCCTCTATAAGATATTCCTTTCATTCTTCCTCTATGTTGTTTACGGAATCTGGTTCTTTTGGGGTTATAGTTGATGGTTGTTTTCCTCTTCCATCTCTACTGCAGAACCGGACATGAGAGTTTCTTCTCATCCGGCTCCTCGCGAAACGAAAGGAGAAAAAATGCAATATAAAGGATTCAATAATATTACAGATACACATGTATTTTATTAATAATACACTAAACAATGGGATTTTTTGATATTACATAGGAAAGCTGCATGCAAGATATATTTACCCTTTACCTACCCACAAGATATATATAATCTTTTTTTTTATAAAAAATTTTGTAATCCAAAAAATCAATGTTTCGTGGGCGAATATTGACTCTTTTCTGCTTCATTTGTAGGGTCAACCCATGACTGTTTCAGAAAATTTGAATTAATGGGTTCCTGGTCCGTTCCGCCATCCCACCCAATGAATCATTAGGATTCGTTTT